GGCAATTCTAATTGGTCAATAAAAATATATTGAAAGGCTAGTTCTTTTGTTTTTTTTCTTAGGTTAACTAATCTATTATGAAAAGGAAAAAAGGGTAAAGTAACTTGATGTTGATTGTTCTCTAAATAGAACGTTTCTTCTTCTACATGTAGAAAAGGAATAAATAAATTAATCAAATTCCGGGAGGCTTCATGAAGTGCTTCTTTAGGAGTTAAACTTCCATTTGTCCATATTTCTAGAAAAAGAATCTCTTGTTTTTCATTCCCATTCCCATAAGAATGAATACTATGATTCGCGTTTTGAACAGGCATGAATACAGCATCGATAGGATAACTTCTGTCTTCAAAGTTATTTGACATTTTTAGACTATATCCGCGATTCCTCTCGATTTTTAATTCAATACACAAATCTATTGGTTCCGTTAAGGTAGCTATATGCTGTGTATTATCAATGATTTCCACAGAGGGCGGTAAAATTATGTCTCGAGCAGTTATATATCCAGGACCTTGGACACAAATCAGCGCGTTGCGCGTTCCATATAGATTACTTCTTAATACAATCTCGTTCAAATTCATTAAAATTTCATGTACTGATTCTTGAATACCTACTATGTTAGAATAGTCATGTGGTATGTTCTCAGATTTTGCACGTGTAATACATGTTCCTTCTATTTCGCCAAGTAAAGCTCTTCGCATCGCAATGCCTATTGTGTCGCCTTGACCTTTCATAAGTGGAGACAGAATAAAGCGTCCATAATAAAGACGTTTACTGTCTCTTCTTGATTCAACACACTTCCACTGTAGTGTCCGAGTAGATACTTTGACTTTCTCTCGAACCATAGTAATTTTATTTGATCAGATCATTGAATCGTTTATTTCTCTTGAAACCCTTTCATACTTTAGTTAGTTCTATACACGTCTTTTTTTAGGGGGTCTACAACCATTATGTGGCATAGGGGTTACGTCTCGTACGAAACTTAAAAGTATACCGCTTCTACGAATAGCTCGTAATGCTGCATCTCTTCCGAGTCCAGGGCCTTTTATCCTTACTTCAGCTCGTTGCATCCCTTGATCCACTACTGCTCGAATAGCATTTCCTGCTGCGGTTTGGGCAGCAAAAGGAGTTCCTCTTCTTGTACCCCGGAATCCACAAGTACCTGCGGAGGACCAAGAAATCACCCGACCCCGTACATCTGTAACGGTCACAATGGTATTGTTGAAACTTGCTTGAACATGAATAACTCCCTTTGGTATTCTACGTACATTTTTACGTGAACCACTACGTGTATTTTTACGTGAACCAATTCTTAATATAGGTTTTGCCATATTTTTTCATTTCACAAGAAATATATGGATATATCCATTTCATGTCAAAACAGACCTTTTTTTTTTCCAGCTCTTTGGACGTGCCGTTTCCTTTACGTGAGTTCGTTTAGTAAGATTATCCTTGTCTTTGTTTATGCCTCGGGTTGGAACAAATTACTATAATTCGTCCCCTCCTGCGGATTAGTCGACACTTTTCACAAATTTTACGAACGGAAGCCCTTATTTTCATAGTTGTTATTCCTTAATTCTGTGAATATATTTATTGGTGGACGAAAAAAAGGTTTCTTGATATTTTTGAATCTTGAATTGTATCTTCGTGAAAGGAATGGTTGAAATTAAAAAAAACCACTTACTCATTTGAATCCTTGTTATGGAGTCTAGAAAATGGCTGTCCCCTGATTAATTTATTTATATCTAAGAACTTACTCAAAATTTTACTTTTTTATCCTATAGGTATACCTAAAATATGTCGAATCCTTTCAGAAGCATGAAAAAAAAATCTTTAGTATCTAAACAAAATCGAAACATGCCGTTCTGAAGTTATTCAGAAAGAAAACTTTCATTAATTCATTTTTTCTTTAATTTCATTCGAAGTAAAACATCCGAAACTTTTTTGAACAGGGTTTTTATTACGCAACCCCCCCCTTTTTTTCACAAATCGTAAATTCCAGATATCTAATTTTTATATTAGAAGGATTACCATATATAACACAAAATTTCTCCGCCGATTCTTTTTAGTCGAGCTTCTCGGTCTGTCATTATACCTTGAGAAGTCGAAAGGATTACAATCCCTATTCCGCCTAAAATTCGTGGAATTCGTTGAGAATTAGAATAGATTCGTAGACCCGGTCGACTTATTCTCTTTAAATTTAAAATCGTTTTATAGGATTCTTTCTTATTTCGTCTGTGTCTTAGGGTTAAAATCAAAAAATATTGGTTGCTTTCGCGATGTTTCCTCACGTTTTCGATAAAACCCTCTCGTAAAAGGATTTTAACAATGCTTTCGGTGATGTTAGTCGATCCTATCCGAACCGTACCTTTTCTATTCATGTCAGCATTTCGTATAGAGGTTATTATATCAGCAATAGTGTCTTTACCCATGATAAGTTAAAATTCCTTCTTGTTCTATAATTTTGATATAATCAACATGTTCTTTTTCTTTTATTTATATATAGATATAGACGAATTATATATTAATATATGAATTAAATTCTTAATATTTTATTATTAAGGGTATATGCGTGATACACAATCTATTAATTAATTTTATTTCAATACCAGTTTTTTAATCCTATACTAAACTATTGATATTTAGATCTTATAATACCTCAGGAGCTAATGAAACTATTTTAGTAAAGTTTAATTGTCTCAATTCCCGTGGGATCGCCCCAAAAACTCGAGTTCCTTTTGGATTTCCTTCTTGATCAATGACAACTGCGGCATTGTCATCATATCGTATTATCGTCCCATTGTTACGTTTGAGTTCTTTACAAGTACGTACAATTACAGCTCTAATCACTTCTGATCTTTCTAGAGGAGTATTTGGTATTGCTTCTTTGATTACAGCAACAATAACGTCACCAATATGAGCATATCGGCGATTACTAGCTCCTATTATTCGAATACACATCAATTCTCGAGCCCCGCTGTTGTCTGCTACATTCAAATAGGTTTGTGGTTGAATCATATCATTTTTTTTGTATCTCTTCTTTTAATGCAAAGGACGAAGTAAAAAAATATTGTTTGTCAAAAAAAAGAAAACTTATAATCTTTTTATCCTTAAATGTTATTTAGCTTTTTCATTCTATACTCCTATTCAGAAATAATGAATTGGGTTTTTATAGGCATTTTTGATGCCGCTATTGAAATAGCTTTTCTGGCTATATTTTCGGGTACACCACCCATTTCATAAAGGATTTTACCTGGTTTAACCACAGCTACCCAATACTCGGGGGATCCTTTCCCAGAACCCATACGCGTTTCCGCAGGTCTTACTGTAACTGGTTTATCTGGAAATATACGTACCCAAATTTTTCCACCGCGTCGTACATTTCGTGTCATTGCTCGTCGCCCTGCTTCTATTTGTCTAGATGTGATCCAAGCGGGTTCAAGTGTTTGAAGAGCATATCTGCCAAAACAAATACGATTCCCACGAGAAGATATTCCTTTTAGTCTTCCTCGATGTTGTTTACGAAATCTGGTTCTTTTTGGGTTATAGTTGATGGGTTTTTTCTAAATTAGAAATTCCATCTCTACTACAGAACTGAACGTGAGAGTTTCTTCTCATCCAGCTCCTCGCGAATAAAAGGACTAAAAAAGTTTGTATTACGATATAGATGTAGTTAATGATTAATTCTATTAATCATGGTATTAAATTTCATCTGATTTCTTCTAAATTTGTGTATGTCTTTTTCGAAATGGAATCCAAGATGAATTCTATTTATTTAAAAATAACGTAATATCATCACCTTGAATGTCGTTTTTGTTAGAGTTAGAATATTCTAACCAATCCTTATTTTCTTTTATCTTTTTAAAAATTTTTTTTACTTGAAAAAAAAATATTCGCCGGCGAATATTTACTCTTTCAATATCTATATTAAGTTTGATGTTTATCCTAGGAAATATCAGAATAAAAAATCAGAATAGATAATAAAGTTTCTGGTTTATTCCGCCATCCTGTCCAATGAATTACTAAGATTTGTTTTTCAATAGAATCCTCTATATTCATGGGTTCCGTCGTTCCCATCGCTTCTTGATTAATCATTAGGCCCGAATTCTACAATGGAGCTCTTATATGAATATGAAATTGGGAATTTCATTTTTTAATTTGTTTTTGAGTCAATTTTCTCAGTTTTTATTGGCTCAAGGCTCTTAATTTTTTTTGTTTTCAGAACAGATTTATCTAATTATTATGAATGAATCTGTATTGATGCTTTATTACATTGCTTTTCTTACAGTGACCTCATAGACTTTCCAAATTGGAATCATATATCATTAATATTCATTTTTTTCTCTCTTTCTTTCATCCTTCCACTTATCCGCATACTTTTCGATTACCTTTCAGAACTTATAATCATATTTCTTTATTCTTTTTTTTATTCAGTTGCTACAATGATATGATCAATTTATCATATCTTGACTGATTTTTTTATCCAGATAATGTGAAGCAATGAGTTGCTTAGGTTATTTATTAATGCTATAGTTATTAGTTACTGTTATAGGTAAGTTCTTTTTTCTTTTTTTTTATCTTAATCTAATCCTAAACCAACGAGTCACACACTAAGCATAGCAATTATATCAAAGGAGTTTTGATGGAAATTTTTATTCAATCTTATAGAATTGCTGATTTTATTCTTAAACATAAAAAAGAAGACTGCACTTTTTTATTACTGTATAGTGTTATACTACATAGTTTTCGTTTTTTATCGTTGGATAAAATGTAAAGATAAAGAAAGTTTTTTTATTCTTCGTCTACGAATATCCAAATTTTTATTCCTAAGACCCCATAAATAGTTCGAACTGTATAGGAACAGTAATCAATTTTAGCTTCAATTGTTTGTAAAGGAACTCTGCCTTCTCTGATCCATTCAACACGTGCAATTTCTTTTCCGTCGATACGCCCTGCAATTTGTACTTGAATTCCTTTTGTATTCGCCTGTTCAGTTAATTCAATAG